CTCGTAGATAAAATCTAAAATCACGGATTTGCACAAAATCCATTTTTTTTCATTCAACTGCTACAAGATCAACAATTCCATAAGCTTGGGCTTCTGTTGCTGACATAAAAACGTCTCTTTCCATGTCTTCAGATACAACCCATAGTGGTTTGCCCGTCCTTTGTACATAAACCCTTGTGAGGGTTTCGCGTAGTTTGAGCAGTTCTTCCGCTTCCAGGATAAATTCTCCCGTTTGCGCCTCATAAAAAGAACTAGCAGGTTGATGGATCATTACCCTGATGATAGAAGGTTTCTCTATCTGGTGTGATGAAAGGAACAGAAAAGAAAGATAAAGAATAATAGGAAAAAGATAGAATTGAACAACCGTACGGGCATCATCTTTTGTGCATTGCATACGGCTCTACAATCAAATTGACCCTTACTTTCCATTCAAGAAAGATAAAAATAGAATCTATTAGCCCCGGATGGGTAAATGATCAAATTGCCACCCTTCCTTTTGGAGGAGTTCAAAAATACTATGATGGCTCCGTTGCTTTCTATTTTAAAATAGATTTTTTTCTTTGATTCAGCAATCCCAAAGTTTCTTTTTGATCTAAGGGAAAAATTTGGTTTTTTTGCACTCTTTTTTTATAACTTAAATATGTTAAGAGCCCTTCGGCGTGAAAACAACCAAGTTTGTAACGCTGAATTGGACTTCCGATAGATAAGAGAAAATCGGAAATCTCTTTTATCTCATACTACTCTCTCGATACATAATCAAATGGTTTGAAAAAAAACAATACAAAAATTTTTCATATCGAATTCGAAGTGCCATGCTATTATTACTTAATATTCATATGGCGAAGGCATAGTTTTCTTTTTTCTCTCAAATAAAAAAAAACCATTGGCGCCAAGCGTGAGGGAATGCTAGACGTTTGGTAATTTCTCCTCCAACCAGGATAAAAGATCCCATTGACGCGGCTAATCCCATGCATATTGTATGGACCTCCGGTCGTACAAATTGCATAGTATCATAAATAGCTACTCCAGGTATTACCCATCCGCCAGGAGAGTTTATAAACAAATACAGATCTTTGGTATCATCCTCGATACTGAGATATACCATAAGACCAATAAGTTGATTCGAGATCTCGCTATCAACTTCTTGGCCTAAAAAAAGTAATCTTTCTCGATAAAGTCGGTTGAGTAGGGTAAAATTCTATCCCTTAGGAACCGTACATGCACCTTTTGATGCATACGGTTCAAAAAAAAAATTGCGAAAAAAAGAATCAATGTATAGATTACAGTCCTCTTTATTTTTTCCTATTCTTTTTCATAGCAGGTTTTTCGGACTTTTAACGGAAGGGCTTTTTCTTCGATTTTTCAATTCAATAAAGACTCATTTTGATTTATTGTTTCTAATATAATAGAAAAAAGTCAATAAACTTATCGAATTAACTTCTCATTGATGTATTGTTTCATCGGGATTCAATCCAAACAGTATTTTCTTGTTCCTGAATGGGCCTCTTTCACCTTTTTAGGTTTAGGCTCTACTCCGGGTAAAGATCCGCCCGATTTTGATTTGCACATATAGGACAAATCTTCCCATCACCATTTCTTTTTGTTATGACTTTACAAATAACAAAAAGGAATCGTTTATGATACACATAGTAATCATAGATATATTACCAATTGGGTTTTTTTCTAAACGGAGCCTGGATACTTCATTTTTTTAGTCCAACCAAAGCCAACCATAAATTATTCTAATTGAAAATAGTACGATGAATTCCCCCAAACAATGCGTCTAATTGCGCTTCACGCTCCAATTTTTTGATGATTCAATTTTTCTTTCTTGGGCGAAACGGAGGATATCTCGATCGGGGGAGAGAACGGGGAAATCCCATACGACCCAATATATCTGACAAGTCGCACTATACGTCAACCCAAGATGCATCTTCCTCCCCAGGACTTCGGAAAGGTACTTTTGGAACACCAATAGGCATGAATTGAAAGAAAAAATAACTCAATACTATATTTCACTTTGATGTGGAAACGTAAAAATATGGTTTTATTGTCTTTATATTGTCTTTATAATAGTAAAATATTGGCTTTATCATATTTATTTTATCCATAGATTCGAAAAATTCAGAAAGAAAGATAAAATAAATAAAGCAAACCTTTTACGAATAGGTCCTTCTAATGATAAATAAGGATGGACGCATTTTCTCATGGAAAGTGGTATCAATCCACCATTGCGTATTGGTACTTATCGAGTATAGAATAAATCTGCTTCTCTTTGTTCTTACGAACAGAATTCTTCCATTATTTTGAACAGAATAGAATAAATAACCCTTGTTAGGAAATAATCCGCTGAACAAGGGAAGTCCATATCCATAGGATAGTCATAGTATATTCCAATGCAATAAAGTTACGTAGTGTCTATTTATCTTTGATAAAGGGGTATTTTCCATGGGTTTGCCTTGGTATCGTGTTCATACCGTTGTATTGAATGATCCCGGCC